AAAACGGTCAAATCTTTGATAATGGAATCATCTATGCTTGAGATTGAGGTGGGAAAACTTCTGGATAGGTATCCTCTATCTGAATCGAATTCTTTCGGGTTGTTCAGGTTACCTAATCTCTTTCTAGGTGCTCTGCAAAAGATGTTCTTGCGTAATGCTGATGGAATACGCTTTAATAAGAAGAAAAATTGGAAGAAAAAGCTCGTCGAGATCATCGATCTCATAAGTATGCCCTTCGATCCACTCGCTTTTTCGATAAATACGAGATATCTAAGTCATACAAGTAAAGAGATCTATTCAGTGCTAAGAAAAAGGAGCGGGTATTGGATTGATGAAACGATAGAAGACTGGGCCGCAAACAGTGATTGGGTTGAGGATGAAGAAAGAGAAGTCTTGATTCAGTTCTCCACCTTAACGCCAGAAAAAAGGATTGATCGAATTTTATGGAGTCTGACTCAGAGTGATCATTTCTCAAAGAATGACTTTGATTCTCCAATGATGGAACAACCGGGAGAAATTTACTTAGGAAACTTAATTGACCTTCATAACAAGGATCTACTAAATTATGAGTTCGATACATCCTCTTTAGCAGAAAGACGGCTATTCCTTGCTCATTATCAGACAATCACTTATGCACAAACCCCGTCTGGGGCTAATAGTGTTCATGTCCCATCTGATCTACAACCCTTTTCGCTCCGCTTAGCTGTAACCCCCTCTCGGGGTATTTTAGTGATAGGTTCTATAGGAATTGGACGATCCTATTTGGTCAAATACCTAACGAAAAACTCCTATCTTCCTTTCATTACGATATTTCTGGACAAGTTCCGGGATACAGTTTTTCGTTTTGCTGATGATGATGACAGTGATGCCAGTGATGATGAGATCGAGATTTTTATTGATGCTCGTGACCCTATTGAGGCTATTAATCAAGATATTCATGTTTTTGACGATATGGATATTGATTTTGATCCTAGTATCTATAGTTTTGAGGAGAGAGATGCTCATGACGATAAGATTAATATGGAGCTGGAACAGCTAACTAGGATGGATGCGCTAACTGAGGAGATGGACACGGTGTGGCGCGTAGCCCAATTTTATATCAGCCTTCAAATCGAATTAACAAAAGCAATCTCTCCTTGCATAATATGGATTCCAAACATTCATGAGCTGCATTTTAGGGATTCGGGTTCCTTCTCCCTCGAGCTATTAGTGAACCTTCTCTCCTGGGATTGTGAAAGATCTTCCACTGGAAATAGTCTTGTTATTGCTTCGACCCATTTTCCCCAATTTGTGGATCCCTCTCTAATAGCTCCGCATAGATTAGATACGTGCATTAAGGTACGAAGGCCTCTTATTCCACAACAACGAAAGCACTTTTTCACTCTTTCATATACTAGGGGATTTCGCTTGGAAAAAAAAGCGTTCCAGGCTAATGGATTCGCGGCCATAACCATGGGTTCCAATGCACAAGATCTTATAGCACTTACCAATGAGGCCCTATCGATTAGTATTTCACATGGGAAATCAATTATAGACGAAAATACAATTAGATTCGCTCGTCATAGACAAACTTGGGATTTGCGAGCCCATGTAATACCGGTTCAGAATTCTCGGCTCCTTTTCTATCAGATAGGAAGGGCTGTCGCACAAAATTTACTTCTAAATAATTGCCCCATAGATCCGATATCTATCTATTTGCAGAAGACATTCTGTAACGAAGGGGATTTTTATTTGTACAGCTCGTACGTCGAACTTGGAATGAGCACGAAGAAATTAACGATACTTCTTTATCTTTTGAATTGTTCTGCCGGATCGGTCGCTCAAGATCTTTGGTCTCCACCCGAACCAGAGGAAAACAATAGGATCGCTTATGGTAGACTCGTTGAGAATGATTTTGATCTAGTTCATGGCCTATTAGAAATAGAAGGCATTCTAGAGGGATTCTCACGGACAGATCTAGAGGGATGCTCACGGACAGAAAAAGATTGCAGTCAGTTTGATAAGGATCGAGTGCCATTGCTTCTTCGGCCCGAACCAAGGAATCCCTCAGATATGATACAAAATGGATTTCAATCTATGATTGATCAGAAATTTATCTATGAATCGGAGGAGGTGTTTGTAGCGGGGGAAAAAGTCAACCCGCAGAAGGTGTTCTCCAATTTCATAGTTTGGGCTCCTAGAATATGGTCCCCTTGGGGCTTTCTATTTGATTGGGTCGAAAGGACCAATGACAATGAATTGGGAGTTCCCTATTGGTCCAGTTCATTTTGGGCCAAGCAGATCCAGTTCGTTCTTGCGGACTATGAAGAGGATGAGCTTGAAGAGAATGATCAAGAGAATGATTCGTATTATGATGAAGATGAAGTTGAACCGAATCCTAATCCTCTTGAAGCGGATGAGCAAAAGAAGGAGAGGGGTGTGTATTATAAGCTTGACGATCAAGATAACGATGGGTTTGAACCTCAATTTGACAGGTTTAATTATGAAGTCGGTGATAAGT